TTGTGAGTAAGCTAGAGAGTTCTTTTTTTAATTATTTTACTTTTTGTTATCGGGAAAATTTTATCGATAATCTCATTAAAAAGAATCTTGACGATTTTCTTCGTTCTGAAATCGATATTGCTAGCTCTAGTGGAAGTGAAAATGAAGAACCTAGCACGAATGATCATTCTGATGACAGTCAAAGTCAAAATGGTAGTCCTAGGCCGAGCACGAATGATCATTCTGATGACAGTCAAAGTCAAAATGGTAGTCTTAGGCCGTTCTGGAATGATCATTCTGATGGCAGTCCAAGCCCAAATGGTATTCCTAGGCCGTTCTGGAATGATCATTCTGATGACAGTCGAAGTCGAAATGGTAGTCCTAGGCCGTTCTGGAATGATCATTCTGATGACAGTCCAAACCCAAATGGTATTCCTAGGCCGTTCTGGAATGATCATTCTGATGACCAGAAGGGTGAAAATGAAGAACCTAGCACGAATGATCATTCTGATGACAGTCAAAGTCAAAATGGTAGTCCTAGGCCGAGCACGAATGATCATTCTGATGACAGTCAAAGTCAAAATGGTAGTCCTAGTGCGTTCTGGAATGATAATTCCGATGACAGTCCAAGTCAAAATGGTAGGCCACCCCGGATCTGGACCTGGTGTAGCGAGGATACTAATTCCGATAACAGTCCAAGTCAAAATGCTAGGCCGCCCTGGATGTGGACCTGGTGTAGCACGGATGATGATTCCGAGGAAAGTCGAAATCCAAAACCTAGGCCGGATTATAATTCCTATGATTACTATAATTCCGAAGAATCTCGCACGAATGAAAGAAAAATTATAGATTATAGCGCTTTTTGGGTTCAATGTGAAACTTGTTATGGAATAAATTATAAGAGGCTCTTTTTTCAGTCAAGACTGAATATTTGCGAACACTGCGGCTGTCATTTGAGACTGGATAGCCCGGAGCGAATTGAACTTTCGATTGATCCAGGCACTTGGGATCCTATGGATGAAGCGGGTAAAGAGGATTCGATTGATCCAGGCACTAGGGATCCTATGGATGAAGCGGGTAAAGAGGATTCGATTGATCCAGGCACTAGGGATCCTATGGATGAAGCGGGTAAAGAGGATGAAGACTTGCCAGTTCTGGATCCCATTGGATGGGATTCGGAGGAAGAGGAGGAAGAGGAGGAAGAGGAGGAAGACGAGGCAGACGAGTGGAATCTAGATTCGGATTTCTATTCGTATTCTGATCCAGATCCAAATACGGATCCGGAGAACGAAGACGAATCGGAGAAAGAGGAATCGGAGAAAGAGGATCCAGACGAATCGGAGAAAGAGGAATCGGAGAAAGACGAATCGGATCCAGACGAATCGGACGAATCGGACGAATCCGATCCAGACGAATCGGAGGAAGAGGAGAAAGGGGAGAAAGAGGAAGAATCGGAAGAATCGGAAGAAGAAGAATCGGAAGAAGAAGAATCGGAAGAATCGGAAGAAGAAGAATCGGAAGAATCGGACGAATCCGATCCAGACGAATCGGAGAAAGAGGAATCGGAGAAAGAGGATCCAGACGAATCGGACGAATCGGAGGAAGAGGAGAAAGAGGAATCGGAGAAAGAGGAATCCGATCCAGACGAATCGGACGAATCGGACGAATCGGAGGAAGAGGAGAAAGAGGATTCGGACGAATCGGAGAAAGAGGAGGAATCGAATCCGGACGAAGAGGAATGGGATCTGGACGAAGAGGAATGGGATCTGTATTCGGATTTATATTTGGATTCGGAGGAGGAAGAGCAAAAAAAGGAGGAATCGGATCCGGAGGAAGAAGAGGACTGGTCATGGTTGCTGGTCGAAGAGGAAAAGGTGGAGGTGGAGGATAAACCTTATATAGAGCGCCTTTTTTATTCTCAAGACGAAACAGAATTATCCGAAGCTGTTCAAACAGGTATAGGTCAAATAAACGGCATTCCCGTAGCAATTGGAGTGATGGATTTTCGATTTATCGGAGGTAGTATGGGATCCGTAGTAGGTGAGAAAATCACTCGTTTGATCGAATATGCTACCAATCAAACTTTACCCCTTATTCTAGTGTGTGCTTCCGGAGGAGCCCGCATGTACGAAGGAAGTTTGAGCTTGATGCAAATGGCTAAAATATCTGCCGCTTTATATGATTATAAATTGAATAAAAAGTCATTTTATATATCAATCCTTACATCTCCTACGACTGGTGGGGTGACAGCAAGTTTTGGTATGTTGGGAGATATCATTATTAGTGAACCCGACGCTTATATTGCATTTGCGGGTAAAAGAGTAATTGAACAAACATTAAATATAGAAGTACCTGAAGGTTCACAAACAGCCGAAGTTTTATTTGAAAATGGTTTATTGGACCTAATAGTACCACGTAATCCGTTAAAGGGCGTTTTGGATGAGTTATTACAGCTACACAATTTTTATCCTGTGAATAAAAAATGAATAAAAAATTCAGTGGAGTCCTAAGTTAATAATAAAGTTCGAAATTCGTTAATTTTATTTGCGAAATAAATATTAAGTATTTAGTTATCGGAATCAAAGGAAAAATCCGAAAATGGATTTTTTGGGGATGGCATAAGAAGAAATTCTAGAAAGATAATGCAGATAATTTGTTTATCCGCATTATCTTTCTATATTCCTAATTCCTAAATAGGGAACCCTCTAGCAACAATATCAAAAAAAAAGGGCGAATTCTTTCTTCCGCGAAATTCAACTGGACAAGGTAAATGTAAACTAAATAAAACGAATTTCGTGTTCTTTTCTTACCTTCGGATTATAACCAATAACGAATTTGCTGGGAATTTCTAAGCGGAAAAAACTCTTTATTAGATTTATTAAAGTCAAATTCGAAAATTAAAGATAAAAGTTAGAAGACAAGAAAAAGATAAAAAATAATAGAAGAAAAGAAGAAGAAAAGAAGTGGATTAATATCCACTTCGTGCGGAAAAAAGTGCATTTAGTTAATTGTACACTCTCTGCATTTCACTTTGAATTCACTTTATTCTATATACTCACTTAGATATACTTAGTATAATTATATACAAATTAGAACGAATCTAAGCTATCTTTCTAACAATAGAATATAGCAATAATAGGTAAAAAGATTAATATAAAAAGAAATAACAGATACAAATATTGAATCGAGGTGCCCATTCTATGACAATTCTCAACAACTTACCCCCTATTTTTGTGCCTTTAGTAGGCTTAGTCTTTCCAGCAATTGCAATGGTTTCTTTATTTCTTCATGTTCAAAAAAACAAGATTTTTTAAATCTGATAGATCTGATGGGAGAAATTTCATGTATTTTTTTTTTTAAGACTTAGAGACTTGGATTATAACACAGATATCTATTCAGTATAATATTGTATAAAATGCGGGTTTCTTCAAACATATCAAACATAAATGAAAGTTAAAGGGTTCTTGTGCAAACGTAAATATGATATATGAGTAAATTGGCTAATTGAAAAGAAATTGGGGCGTATGTCTGAACTAAATGTAGAACACATGGATGGGGCTATATGTGTGTAAATAGAAGATTTTATGGGAAAGCTACTATTATTTTAGATCTAAGTCTAGATCTAAGGAATTTTTCCTAAAGATTCACATAAGAATATTGAGAGTTGGTAAAAGTTCCTTTGGAAAAAAAGGAAAGTCAAATTGATTTGGGCAAGTCTCCCACTTCCAATAAAATACAACTGGATCTAGTATGAGTTGGCAATCAGAACATATATGGATAGAACTTATAGTGGGGTCTCGAAAAAAAAGCAATTTCTGCTGGGCCTTTATACTGTTTTTAGGTTCATTGGGGTTTTTATTAGTTGGAATTTCCAGTTATCTTGACAGAAATTTGATATCTTTATTTCCGTCTGAACAAATCATTTTTTTTCCACAAGGGATCGTAATGTCTTTCTATGGGATCGCCGGTCTATTTATTAGCTCTTATTTATGGTGTACAATTTCGTGGAATGTGGGTAGTGGTTACGATCGATTCGATAGAAAAGAAGGGATAGTGCGTATTTTTCGTTGGGGATTTCCTGGAAAAAATCGTCGCATCTTACTCCGATTCCTTATGAAAGATATTCAGTCGATCAGAATCGAAGTTAAAGAGGGTATTTATGCTCGGCACGTCCTTTATATGGAAATTAGAGGCCAGGGTGCCATTCCTTTGACTCGTACTGCTGAGCCACGAGAAATTGAGCAAAAGGCTGCGAAATTAGCCTATTTCTTGCGTGTACCAATTCAAGTATTTTGAAATGAACTGAAGAATAAACAATTTTCTTAGCGGGAGGTCAAGGTCAAAATCCGAAGTCAAGAGTTCTCTTTCTTATAGCATAATTTAACTGAAATTCTTTTAGAATACTAATGAATCAAAAACGGCTTATATTCTATATAAGCAAAAATTGGAAAACAAAACCCTTTTTGCCCTCTTATCCAATATCCAAAAAATTTTTTATGCGTATGTAAATTCCCTAAATTCCCAAAATTCACTAAGAAAAAGAGTACCAAACAAATCTAAATAACGGGACTCATTTGATAGATCAAAAAAAGTATTAGATCAAAAAAAGTATTTTGGAAAAAGATATAGAGAAAAAGATATAGAAAAAAGATATTCTCTTTTTATTTTTATACTATTAGAAATTTATAGGTTTGAAGCCTTGTAATAAAACTTATGCTTGATATAAGACTTTAGATCGTATAGAGTTAACGAATGAAGTCGATTCATTAAAAAAAAATTCACAGATGCAAAATGAAAAAAAAAGCATTTACCTCTATTCTCTATTTTACATCTATAGTATTTTTGCCCTGGTGGATCTCTTTTTTATTTAAAAAAAGTCTGGAATCTTGGATTATTTATTGGTGGAATACAAGTAAATCCGAAACTTTTTTCAATGATACTCAAGAAAAGAGTATTCTAGCAAAATTCATAGAATTAGAAGACCTCCTCCTCTTGGACCAAATGGTAAAGGAATACCCGGAACCACATCTACAGAAGTTTCGTATCGAAATCCAAAAAGAAACGATCGAATGGATCAAGGTACACAATGAGGATCGTATCCATACAATTTTGCGCTTCTCCACAAATCTAATCTGTTTCGTTATTCTAAGCGGTTATTATATTCTAGGTAAAGAAAAACTTATTATTCTGAATTCCTGGGTTCAAGAATTCGTATATAACTTAAATGATACAATAAAAGCCCTTTCTATTCTTTTTTTAAGCGACTTATGTATAGGATTCCATTCAACCCGCGGTTGGGAACTAATGATTGGCTCTGTCTACAAGGATTTTGGATTTACTCATAATGATCAAATTTTACCTGTCCTTGCTTCCATTCTTCCAGTCATTGTTGATACGATTTTTAAATATTGGGTCTTCTATTATTTAAATCGTATATCTCCGTCACTTGTAGTGATTTATCATTCAATGAGTGATTGAAATGAAAAAGGATCCGCTGAGCCAAATGGAATGTTTGTTATTTTCTCCATAAGTAAAACATTCAAAATCTTACTGTTTTTATATTATGCACTTCTTTTCTCTATACATCCAAGAAATTCGGATTCCTCCTAGATTTTAGTAAAAATTTTTAAGTAAATAGCAGCTTGGTAGATAGGGAACTTTACTAGGAACCCACCTAATTTTATTGTAGAAATTTTGGGGATCAACGATTGGACCATGCAAACTAGAAAGACCTTCTCTTGGATAAAAGAAGAGATTACTCGCTCCATTTCCGTATCGCTCATCATATATATAATAACTCGGGCATCTATTTCAAATGCATATCCCATTTTTGCACAGCAGGGTTATGAAAATCCACGCGAAGCAACTGGCCGTATTGTATGCGCCAATTGTCATTTAGCCAATAAGCCCGTGAGTATTGAGGTTCCCCAAGCGGTACTTCCGGATACTGTATTTGAAGCAGTTGTTCGAATTCCTTATGATATGCAACTGAAACAAGTGCTTGCCAATGGTAAAAAAGGTGCCTTGAATGTGGGGGCTGTTCTTATTTTACCTGAGGGGTTTGAATTAGCCCCTCCCGATCGTATTTCGCCCGAGATAAAAGAAAAGATAGGTAATCTTTTTTTTCAGAGTTATCGCCCGACTAATAAAAATATTCTTGTGATAGGCCCTGTTCCTGGTCAGAAATATAGCGAAATCACCTTCCCTATTATTTCTCCGGACCCTGCTACTAAGAGGGGCGTTCACTTCTTAAAATATCCCATATATGTAGGCGGAAACCGGGGAAGGGGTCAGATTTATCCCGACGGGAGCAAGAGTAACAATACGGTTTATAATGCTACAGCAACAGGTATAGTAAGCAAAATCATACGAAAAGAAAAAGGGGGATACGAAATAATCATAACGGATGCGTCAGAGGGACGTCAAGTGACGGATATTATACCTCCAGGACCAGAACTTCTTATTTCAGAAGGCGAATCCATCAAACTGGATCAACCATTAACAAGTAATCCCAATGTGGGTGGATTTGGTCAGGGGGATGCGGAAATAGTACTTCAAGACCCATTACGTGTCCAAGGCCTTTTGTTCTTTTTGGCATCTATTATTTTAGCACAAATCTTTTTGGTTCTTAAAAAGAAACAGTTTGAAAAGGTTCAATTATCCGAAATGAATTTTTAGATCTACGGATTTATCAACATCAAGTTCTTCAAAAGAAGAAAATTTTTGTTGAAAGTGATGTATGATCAAAAAAATTGTGTAAAGCCTTTTGCTTTTTTTGTTTATATTCTTTTTGGATCGGTTTGGAGGAATTCTTTTTTTTTTTTTTACTTGTACCGCGTTCTAGTCATAGTATTTAGACTTTCATAGTCTTTATACTTTTTATTTATACTTTCCGTTTAGATTTTCTATTAGTAATAATCTATTGCTAATAAGAAGAAGACTCTTTTACCTTCTCCCCTCCTTTTTTGAATTTCCATTGGAATGGTGCGATTCTCTTACTATTGTCAGATTTCACTGTCATAGAATACATTAAGAGCTTTGCTATTCTAATAGAATCAAATTCGACTACATACACATACTAAATAAGTAAGCGTAGAAGCAAAGGCTAAATGTGGGGAACGTCGGGTTCTAGGAGATATTCTTCTATTTGTCTTTCGAGTCTTCGACACAAGAAAGGGATGTGGAAAATTCCTTTTCTTGTGTCGAAATAATAATTATTCTTTTCTTAATCCCGTCCGTCAAAGATTTAGATTCTTATTTTCGATTTTTTTCCAATTTATCATAACCTACCCGTCTTTCAATTTTTCTTTTATACATATAATTAAAGTAAAAGTAGTGGACACACAAAAAAGAAAGGGAAATTGCTTGAGCAAAGCAAATAGAACTTCTTCAATGAACTTCTACAAAGATTTTGAAATACTAAAATTTAGAATCAATCTCAATCGTTATAATAAAAAAGTAAATAGAATAATTAAGGCTTTATTAGTATAAGCCTACAAAAAATTGGCATGATATCGGATC